GACAAATGTTAAGAATAAAAAAATGCTATAAATATCTCTATTTATACGTTCGAATATATTATTCGAATAGAGTCTAAAAAATACTGGTGTTTTTTGATGAAAGAAAAAAGCCCCTTATCGGATTTGAACCGATGACTTACGCCTTACCATGGCGTTACTCTACCACTGAGTTAAAGGGGCTGCTTTGGCTCAATTCATGAATCAATTATTAATATGCATACAAGATATATCTATTCTATAGAGATATGTTGTATAATTTATATAAATAGATTATTCTATTCCATTTCATTTATATTACATAATAAATAAAGATTCCATGTCATATAGATAAAATCTATATATATATATAGATTAGATCTAAAAAATCTATTATTATGTAATAATATATGCATTAGACTCAGCAGTAGACTCAGAATGGATAGTGGGCGATTCCGGAACGAAAAATTGGATTTATTTAGATATTATTCTAGGGTATAGGTTGAAATACGGGTTGAGAAATAAAACTGGAATGAATTGTTTCAAGACTGATATTTTATAGAATCTAAAATATATAGAAAATATATATTCTAATAAATCAATAATTAATTTGATTGATATGATCTTCAAAATGAACAAATATGAAAGATATTTGATCGAATCATATGATAAAAAGGTGCAACTTGTCCGCCGAATCAAACAAATTCTTTAAGAACCAATTTTATGAAATTATATGAAAGAGGGAAAGACCTTTCAAGTCTAATCAGACTCTTCCGTTATGTTATATTGACAATATCAAAAGACTTATCATATGATAATCATTGTATCGTATAATATGATGACGGTTGGGCAAGTATGCCCCCATCGTCTAGTGGTTCAGGACATCTCTCTTTCAAGGAGGCGGCGGGGATTCGACTTCCCCTGGGGGTAGGGTACTACGAAAAGAAGTTTTAGTTAGAAGCCTAGAATGGATTCTTCCTGGGTCGATGCCCGAGCGGTTAATGGGGACGGACTGTAAATTCGTTGGCAATATGTCTACGCTGGTTCAAATCCAGCTCGGCCCAAGAATTCACTGATCCGCCATGAAATGATATAGACTTTTTCTTTCTTCTTCAAAAATGGCGGATAGTAACGAATAAAAAAATTTCGAATATCTCCTTACCACTTGAATTGCTCTGTTCCATTTTTTTGTTAGCAAAAATGCCTATTTTGCTAACAACTCTAATCTCAATTTACGATTTTGAAAATCGTCTTATATAATATATTATATATAATAATAACCTATAATAAAAACCGAATAAAGAAAAAAAAACTTTTTTTGAACGATAAAGATGGGTTTTCATTCGATTTGGACAGTACTGAACTAATAATATGTTATGTGTCGCTATCGATAAAGTATCGATATATCAGTATATGCCTCGTGCCTCGGTGATCCTTACAAAACCGAGTTCGAATCAAAATGGAAATCGTTTAGTTTCCAATGCAAGTATAAATATAGATATGTATACTCGATAGCTTGATTTCATGGGGATTGTAGTTCAATTGGTTAGAGCACCGCCCTGTCAAGGCGGAAGCTGCGGGTTCGAGCCCCGTCAGTCCCGACGGAATAAAATCAATCAAATAAAAGCCAATAACATGAAAAAAAAAGGATCCAAACTCTTTTTAGAGAGAATGAATTTTTTTTTAAGAGAAGTACTGTCGAAGACAGACTATACATAGTGAACGTTGCTAGAATATGCAATCTTTTTTATATCTTAGTAGTAGTATAATAATACTAGGACTTTTTTAGGATACTTGTTTGATTTGTTTTCCACGCAAATTAGATCATTAAAAAAAGGAGTTAACTCCTTTTTCTTTTTTATTTAGCTTCTATTGTTTGTTTGAGTTGGTTTGTTTGTAACCAAGGGAAATGAAACGTAAAGAGCATTCAAATACTACTTCATCAGATTCATCAGATGGATCGACAAGGAATGGGGTCTAATTTATAGAAAAACAAGAAAGAAGGAGAAATAAAATAATAAATAAGAAAAAAATAAAAAAGAATTCAAAAGAGAAAGGAAGTCGATTGAATTGAATCGTGTGAATTGGATCATGAACCCTATTTTGAATTTGGTATGGATAAAAAAAAGATCTTCCTATGGTATACTATTCCATTTTCAACGATGAATTGATTTGATAGCTCAGATATTTTATTCATGATATTGATCTGATTCAATATCATCGAGGTTGAATTCATCCCATTGAATTTTCGGGTGAAAATTTGCTCATCTCTAGTCATCTCTATGGGATTAAATCCCGAATTATTGCCTAATAAAAATAAAAAACACTGAGATTATGGAAGTCAATATTCTCGCATTTATTGCTACTGCACTCTTCATTCTAGTTCCTACTGCCTTTTTACTTATAATATATGTAAAAACCGTGAGTCAAAGTGATTAAGTTGAATGAAACTTGATTGTTTTTTTGAGGCACCTATTGAAGAAATCGAAGAAATCAAAAGGATTAATTGGAATTTCGCGTCGTAAGTGGAATGAGAATTAGCGGGATACTATTATATGAGACCGATAGTATGGTAGAAAGCATTTTTCTACCATACTAGCTAGTATACTCCCAATTATTCTTCTTGTAATGGAAGAAGTTGTATATTATATATTTTAATATCTTTCTATTTTATGTATACATAAAATATATATACATCAAAAAAAAAGAAGGGCTTTTTTAAAATAAAAAAGTGTGTCTATAAAACAATCCATACAGCTTGATTCTTCACGTCAATCAATTAGTAGTGCCTTTAGAGTCCACTTCGCCCCCATACTACGAGGGACAGAGAAAAAGTAAAGACTACCATTAAAGCAGCCCAAGCAAGACTTACTATATCCATGTAAATTATGTCTCCTGTCTCTATGAAGGATATTCCACTAGTGTTCACTAATAATAGTGGGATCGATGGCGCATAGTCAAAAAAAAGGGGGGATTATGACCTAACGCCGTTGATGAAAAGCTGCAATAAATGCGCTTCCAACAAGTTCTTATAGGATACTCTTTTTCTAGTGGAATCATAAGGGGGTAAGCATAAAAAAATACGCAGTCACACGTTTGGAAATATCAGGGGAATCCTATGAATCTTAAGATAAGATGTCGAAAAGCTATTCTTTCTTTTCTTGTATTTTATTTTATCTATTGGTTAGGTATTAGAGAAAAAAATTCGGGAAAAGCCCTAAAAATGAATTTAGATTCAGGAGTAGATAACGATCTACTCTATCCCTCTGTTTCCCGTTTCATCTAATCATTACTGTCTAATATTTATCTCCGGGATTAATCCGAGGATCACTTATTCATTCTTGATTTTGGTTTATGGAAAAGAAATTCAATTCATTCTTTCTTTTTGCATTTTTTCTAGGTGTAGTGCATCTTATCTATCCAAAAAAGTTAATTTTCCATCAGGCTATCGAATTGAACCAGTAATGAAACACCCCATTACGTAGTGGAATGGAATCAGGAAATCCTTATATGAAATTTTTTTCATTCCACTACTCGAATCTTTCGGGGAATCTTACCCAGAATCCTAAAGGCAAGCATTTCTAGCACTTTCTGTTTCGAAAACGGAACTTCCAGATGTTTAGAATCAAGCAAGTATCAAAAGGCCTTTTCCTACGTTTGCTTCTGCTGGAGAAAAACTAATCGAGTTATATCAGCCAAATCAAATACAAGATTTTCTCCTTTTTGTTGATCAGGCGACACCCAGATTTGAACTGGGGAAAAAGGATTTGCAGTCCCCCGCCTTACCGCTCGGCCATGTCGCCAAACCCAAATAATACCTTACGAAATAGATGAAAATATTGAAATAGATGAGAATAGTCTCTCTTTCTTTGGATGGGATGTGGGATTACTTAATTTCTTTCTTTTTTATTTCACTTGGATTTTTCGTTTTGAATCCCATTTTCTTTAATCCCTTGCCCGAAATAAACCCATCGTTTTTTGTATTGGGTCCATTCCTTTGGTTATATGTTTATATGGATAGTATCTCAAAACATCAATATCCAAAAACTTTCTCTCTCTTTTATTTTTTATATTGAAAAAAAAACTGAATGTGATTTTTCCGTCACCAAAGTCATAATTCGGGACAAATTGGAACCATTAACTATGAAATGTAACTTGAAATTGATGAATGATTCTTGTATTTGAATTGAAAATTTTAGATTCCTAATCCCTATTTTAGAATCCCTATTCTATTATATAATAATAGAATTTATTATAAAATATATCTAATATTAGATATATAATCTAATACTAATAATATATAAATTGATATATTGATAGTTAACTAAACTAACCCGTATTAATTCTTTTCAATTTTCAATAAACCTTTCCATACAATTTCCATTCTGTTTGCAACTAAAAGTCGATGGAAACCCCAGAGCAGAAATGCTTATACAAATAGCTAATCGCCCATCTTCCCCCTATATGCTATGATCCCGATAGCAAATTCTCAGTAAATTGCCGTGCTTCCATGTTTCCTTGAATAACAAATTCAATTGACTAGAAAATAACAATTTAGCTATAGTGCGGTATGTGTGGTCTCGAATCCACCCGCAATAAAGGAAACATATCTAACATATCTATAGAAACGTATAAATAGATAGCTATCTACGCACATTTAATAAATACAAGCCCCCTATTCATTACTATGTCACGCACTTGATCCTATTTCTTGGACTCAAAAAGCGGGATTTCCTGCTAGATCAAATATCTCTTTGCTGCGAATCTTTTGTTGAAGAATAAAAAATCCATCCATAAGTTAAGTAATAAAAAGATATTAACTCTATATATTTTTTTTATGATTCTTTCTTTATCTCATCAAACAAATCGAATTTTCAATTCATTTCTTTTTCTGTTATCTAATGGAATATGGAATATCATAATAATAGTATAAATTGAATCCATTTTTTTATATTCTCTCTAAATATGCAAAACTCCCGAAGCCTAAGTGGCATTTAGCAATTCTTTTTAATTTTGAAATTTTA